GTCCTTGTAGCTTAACAACAAAGCATAGCACTGAAGATGCTAAGATGGCTGCTCCCCCTTCCCAAGGACAAAAGACTTAGTCCTAACCTTGCCATTGATTGTTGCTAAACATATACATGCAAGTATCCGCGCTCCAGTGTAAATGCCCTTTCCCCTACATCACATTCTAGGTAGAGGAGCAGGTATCAGGCACACCCATACGGTAGCCCAAGACACCTTGCTTAGCCACACCCCCACGGGTACTCAGCAGTAATTAACATTAAGCAATAAGTGAAAACTTGACTTAGTTATAGTAGTCCTAAGGGTTGGTAAATCTTGTGCCAGCCACCGCGGTCACACAAGAAACCCAAATCAATTGTAATACGGCGTAAAGAGTGGTATCACGTTATCACCCTAACTAAGATCAAAATGCAACTGAGCTGTCATAAGCCTAAGCTGCACTTAAGACCATCCTAAAGACAATCTTAGCACTCACGATTAATAACCTCCCACGAAAGCTAAGACACAAACTGGGATTAGATACCCCACTATGCTCAGCCCTAAATCTTGATACTTAACCTACTGAGAGTATCCGCCCGAGAACTACGAGCACAAACGCTTAAAACTCTAAGGACTTGGCGGTGCCCTAAACCCACCTAGAGGGGCCTGTTCTATAATCGATAACCCACGATACACCTGACCACTCCTTGCTAAAACAGCCTACATACCGCCGTCGCCAGCTTACCTCCCCTGAGAGTATAACAGTAAGCATAATAGCCCTAACCACGCTAACAAGACAGGTCAAGGTATAGCCCATGGAGTGGAAGAAATGGGCTACATTTTCTAAACTAGAAAACTTTACGGAAAGGGGTGTGAAATCACCCTTAGAAGGTGGATTTAGAAGTAAAGCAAAATAATAAAGTCTGCTTTAAACTGGCTCTAGGGCACGTACATACCGCCCGTCACCCTCTTCACAAGCCATCAAACTTAATAATTAATACAACATCCAGCCAAAGATGAGGTAAGTCGTAACAAGGTAAGTGTACCGGAAGGTGCACTTAGCATATCAAGGCGTAGCTACAAGACCAAAGCGTTCAGCTTACACCTGAAAGATATCTACCATCTACTAGATCGCCTTGAGCCTAAACCTAGCCCAACCACACACAGCCAATTGCCTAAAAAATCCATCTCAACCGTAGAACTAAAGCATTATCTAAACTTAGTATAGGCGATAGAAAAGTAACCCATTGGCGCAATAGAAAGCTGTACCGTAAGGGACAGATGAAATAATAATGAAAAATTTAAGCGATAAACAGCAAAGATAAACCCTTGTACCTTTTGCATCATGATTTAGCAAGAACAACCAAGCAAAGCGAACTTAAGCTTGCCCTCCCGAAACCCAAGCGAGCTACTCACAGGCAGCTATTTTGAGCGAACCCGTCTCTGTTGCAAAAGAGTGGGACGACCGGTTAGTAGAGGTGAAAAGCCAATCGAGCTGGGTGATAGCTGGTTGCCCGTGAAATGAATCTAAGTTCTGCCTTAGCAATTTCTTTTTTCCCCCCCGAACATTAACAATCACTCTTAACGTGGTAAAGCTAAGTAATCTAAAGGAGGTACAGCTCCTTTAAAAAAGAATACAACCTCTCCTAGCGGATAAACCTCTTCCCCTTAATCCTGTAGGCCTTAAAGCAGCCATCAATAAAGAATGCGTCAAAGCTCACTCACCTAAAAATCCAAAAACACTATGACTCCCTCACTCCTAACGGGCTAACCTATGATCTATAGGAGAATTAATGCTAAAATAAGTAACTTGGAACCCATCCTCTCAAGCGCAAACTTACACCCACAATTATTAACAGACTAGCTAATACTGCAACCTAACAAGCCCAAGTATTAACCTTATTCCGTTACCCCAACACTGGAGCGCTCATTAAGAAAGATTAAAATCTGTAAAAGGAACTAGGCAAACTCAGGGCCCGACTGTTTACCAAAAACATAGCCTTCAGCCGACCAAGTATTGAAGGTGATGCCTGCCCAGTGACATATGTTCAACGGCCGCGGTATCCTAACCGTGCAAAGGTAGCGCAATCAATTGTCCCATAAATCGAGACTTGTATGAACGGCTAAACGAGGTCCTAACTGTCTCTTACAGATAATCAGTGAAATTGATCCCTCTGTGCAAAAGCAGAAATAAACACATAAGACGAGAAGACCCTGTGGAACTTTAAAAATCAGCGACCACTTTACAGAACACATCAACCCTAATAGGCCTACCTACCCCACAAACACTGGTCCGCATTTTTCGGTTGGGGCGACCTTGGAGAAAAACGAATCCTCCAAAAACAAGACCACACCTCTTAACCAAGAGTGACACCTCCACGTGCTAACAGCAACCAGACCCAATACAATTGATTAATGAACCAAGCTACCCCAGGGATAACAGCGCAATCTCCTCCAAGAGCCCATATCGACAAGGAGGTTTACGACCTCGATGTTGGATCAGGACATCCTAATGGTGCAGCCGCTATTAAGGGTTCGTTTGTTCAACGATTAACAGTCCTACGTGATCTGAGTTCAGACCGGAGTAATCCAGGTCGGTTTCTATCTATGACGAACTTGCCCTAGTACGAAAGGACCGGGAAAGTGAGGCCAATACCACAAGCACGCCTCCCCCCAATTAATGAACCCAACTAAATTACCAAAAGGACACCCACCCATACCCAAAATAAGGGTCAGCTAGCGTGGCAGAGCTCGGTAAATGCAAAAGGCTTAAGCCCTTTACCCAGAGGTTCAAATCCTCTCCCTAGTCTAAACCCCATGACCTGATCTTCCACCTCAATCTGCCTAACTATATTCCTATCATATGCTATTCCAATCCTACTCGCAGTAGCCTTCTTAACCTTAGTTGAACGAAAAGTCCTAAGCTATATACAATCCCGCAAAGGCCCAAACATCGTAGGTCCCTTTGGCCTTCTACAACCAATAGCAGATGGAATAAAACTATTTATTAAAGAACCCATCCGCCCCTCTACCTCTTCTCCCTTTCTTTTCTCCATTACCCCCATATTAGCTCTCCTCCTAGCAATCACAATCTGAACCCCCCTCCCCCTCCCATTCCCTCTCGCTGACCTAAACCTAGGCCTTCTTTTCCTACTAGCTATATCCAGCCTAGCAGTATACTCAATTCTATGATCCGGATGAGCCTCTAACTCAAAATATACCCTAATCGGAGCATTACGAGCCGTAGCACAAACTATTTCTTACGAAGTAACACTAGCCATCATCCTCCTATCCGTAATCCTCCTAAGTGGAAACTATACCCTAAGCACCCTAGCTACAACCCAAGAACCACTATACCTAATCTTTTCCTCCTGACCTCTCACAATAATATGGTATATCTCCACACTCGCAGAAACAAACCGTGCCCCATTTGACCTCACAGAAGGAGAATCCGAACTAGTTTCTGGATTCAACGTAGAATATGCTGCAGGCCCATTCGCACTATTTTTCTCGGCTGAATACGCTAACATTATACTAATAAACACTATAACCACCATCCTATTCCTAAACCCTAGCTCATTTAACCTCCCTCCTGAATTATTTCCAATTATCCTTACTACAAAAGTATTACTGCTCTCCTCTGGTTTCTTATGAATCCGAGCCTCCTACCCTCGATTCCGCTATGACCAACTAATACACTTACTATGAAAAAACTTCCTCCCACTAACACTAGCACTATGTCTTTGACACACCAGCATGCCAATCTCTTACGCAGGCATTCCTCCATCCCTAAGAATTAAGGAAATGTGCCCGAACATAAGGATCACTATGATAAAGTGAGTATAGAGGTACACCAACCCTCTCATTTCCTAAGGTAAAACTTAGAAAAGCAGGAATCGAACCCGCACAAAAGAGATCAAAACTCTCCATACTTCCTTTATATTATTTCCTAGTAGGGTAAGCTAACAAAGCTATCGGGCCCATACCCCGAAAATGATGGTTCAACTCCCTCCTCTACTAATGAACCCCCATGCAAAACTACTATCATCAACAAGCCTAGTACTAGGAGCCACCATCACAATCTCAAGCAACCATTGAATAATAGCCTGAACAGGACTAGAAATTAATACTCTTGCCATCATTCCTCTCATCGCAAAACCCCACCACCCCCGAGCCATCGAAGCTACAATCAAATATTTCCTAGTACAAGCCTCTGCCTCAGCATTAGTTCTCTTCTCAAGCCTAATAAATGCATGATTCACAGGACAATGGGACATCACCCAGCTAAACCATCCAACATCCTGCCTACTACTAACAACTGCAATCGCAATAAAACTCGGACTAGTGCCTTTCCACTTTTGATTCCCAGAAGTACTACAAGGCTCATCCCTAACTACAGCCCTACTCCTGTCCACAGTAATAAAACTCCCTCCAATCACTATTCTCCTCCTAACATCTCACTCCTTAAACCCAACACTAATAACCACCATAGCCATTGCTTCAGCCGCCCTAGGTGGATGAATAGGATTAAACCAAACACAACTACGAAAAATCCTAGCCTTCTCATCTATCCCTCACCTTGGCTGAATAATTATCATCATAATTTACAACCCAAAACTCACACTATTAACCTTCTACCTATACTCTCTAATTACTATCACTGTATTTCTCACCCTAAACAGCACCAAGACCCTAAAACTATCAACAATAATAACCTCTTGAACAAAAATCCCCGCCTTAAACACAACCCTCCTATTAACCTTACTATCCCTAGCAGGACTTCCTCCACTAACAGGCTTCTTACCAAAATGACTCATTATCCAAGAACTCACTAAACAAGAGCTAACCACAACAGCCACAATCATTGCCATACTCTCACTACTAAGCCTATTCTTCTACCTTCGCCTTGCATATTACTCCGCAATTACACTTCCACCAAACTCAACGAACCATATGAAACAATGACATATTAACAAACCCACAAACACCATAATTGCCATTCTAGCCTCCTTATCAATCTCACTTCTTCCGCTATCCCCCATAATCCTAACCACCATCTAGAAACTTAGGATAATACTAAACCGAAGGCCTTCAAAGCCTTTAATAAGAGTTAAACCCTCTTAGTTTCTGCTAAAACCCGCAAGATACTAACCTGCATCTCCTGAATGCAACTCAGGCGCTTTAACTAAGCTAGGGCCTTCCACCTAATCCTAGACAGGCGGGCCTCGATCCCACAAAACTCTAGTTAACAGCTAGATGCCTAAACCTAACAGGCTTCCGTCTAAAACTAAACCCTGGTACACTTCTAATGTACATCAATGAGCTTGCAACCCAACATGAACTTCACCACAGGGTCGGCAAGAAGAGGAATCAAACCTCTGTAAAAAGGACTACAGCCTAACGCCTAACAACACTCAGCCATCTTACCTTCACCTTTACCTGTGACCTTCATTACCCGATGATTATTCTCAACTAACCACAAAGATATCGGCACCCTATATCTAATCTTTGGAGCATGAGCAGGCATAATTGGAACCGCCCTAAGCCTACTTATCCGAGCTGAACTTGGCCAACCAGGAACTCTCTTAGGGGATGACCAAATCTATAACGTAATCGTCACCGCCCATGCTTTCGTAATAATCTTCTTTATAGTCATACCAATCATAATCGGAGGATTCGGAAACTGACTAGTCCCACTTATAATTGGCGCCCCAGACATAGCATTCCCACGCATAAACAACATAAGCTTCTGACTCCTACCACCATCATTCATACTTCTACTAGCCTCCTCTACCATTGAAGCAGGGGCAGGCACAGGATGAACAGTATATCCACCACTAGCTGGTAATCTAGCCCACGCTGGAGCCTCAGTTGACCTGGCTATTTTCTCCCTTCACCTAGCAGGTGTGTCTTCTATCCTAGGAGCAATCAACTTTATTACAACCGCCATCAACATAAAACCTCCAGCCCTATCACAATATCAAACCCCCCTATTCGTATGATCCGTACTAATTACAGCAGTCCTACTACTACTTTCACTCCCCGTCCTAGCTGCAGGCATTACAATATTACTAACTGACCGGAACCTAAATACCACATTCTTTGACCCCGCTGGAGGAGGAGACCCAGTCCTCTACCAACACCTATTCTGATTTTTCGGCCACCCAGAAGTCTACATCCTAATCCTCCCAGGATTCGGAATCATCTCCCATGTAGTAACCTACTACGCTGGTAAAAAAGAACCATTCGGCTACATAGGCATAGTATGAGCCATACTATCCATTGGATTCCTAGGCTTCATCGTATGAGCCCATCACATATTCACAGTAGGAATAGACGTAGATACTCGAGCATATTTCACATCCGCCACTATAATCATCGCCATTCCAACTGGCATCAAAGTTTTCAGCTGACTAGCCACACTACATGGTGGAGCCATTAAATGAGACCCACCAATATTATGAGCCCTAGGCTTTATCTTCCTATTTACCATCGGTGGACTGACAGGAATCGTCCTAGCAAACTCCTCACTAGATATCGCCTTACATGACACATACTATGTAGTTGCCCACTTCCACTATGTCCTATCTATAGGAGCAGTCTTTGCTATCCTAGCAGGCTTCACCCACTGATTCCCACTATTCACAGGATATACATTACACCCCACATGAGCTAAAGCTCATTTCGGAGTAATATTTACAGGAGTAAACCTAACCTTCTTTCCACAACATTTTCTAGGACTAGCTGGCATGCCACGACGATACTCCGACTACCCAGATGCCTACACCCTATGAAACACTATATCCTCCATCGGCTCACTCATCTCAATAACGGCAGTAGTCATACTAATATTTATAATCTGAGAAGCCTTCGCATCAAAACGAAAAATCATACAACCCGAACTAACCACCACCAACGTCGAATGAATTCACGGCTGCCCTCCCCCATACCACACCTTTGAAGAACCAGCCTTTGTCCAAGTACAAGAAAGGAAGGAATCGAACCCTCATACACTGGTTTCAAGCCAACCGCATCAAACCACTTATGCTTCTTTCTTATAGGAACGTTAGTAAACCTATTACATAGCCTTGTCAAGACTAAATGATGGGTGAAAACCCCATACATTCCACATGGCCAACCACTCCCAATTCGGATTCCAAGATGCCTCATCCCCCATCATAGAAGAACTCGTAGAATTCCACGATCATGCCCTGATAGTTGCACTAGCCATCTGCAGCCTAGTCCTATACCTCCTTGCACTCATACTGATAGAAAAACTATCCTCAAACACCGTCGATGCACAAGAAGTAGAACTAGTCTGAACTATCCTTCCAGCAATCGTCCTCATCCTACTTGCTCTCCCATCTCTACAAATCCTATACATAATAGACGAGATCGACGAACCCGACCTGACACTAAAAGCAATCGGACATCAATGATACTGAACCTACGAGTACACAGACTTCAAGGACCTAACATTCGACTCCTACATGATCCCCACAACAGAACTTCCACAAGGACACTTCCGACTACTAGAAGTCGACCATCGAGTTATTATCCCCATAGAATCTCCCATCCGTATTATCATTACAGCCAGCGACGTCCTTCACTCATGAGCAATCCCCACCCTAGGAGTAAAAACAGACGCAATCCCAGGTCGACTAAACCAAACCTCTTTTATCACAACCCGACCAGGAATCTTCTATGGCCAATGCTTAGAAATCTGTGGTGCTAACCACAGCTACATGCCAATCGTAGTAGAATCCACCCCTCTCCCCCACTTCGAAACCTGATCATCACTACTATCATCCTAATCATTAAGAAGCTATGAAACAGCACTAGCCTTTTAAGCTAGAGAAAGAGGATCCCACCATCCTCCTTAATGATATGCCTCAACTTAATCCTAATCCATGATTCTTCATCCCCTTTATATCATGAACAATCTTCTCACTAATCATCCAACCCAAACTATTATCATTCACTACCACCAACCCCCCTTCCACCAAACCCCAAATAGCCCCAAAAACTACCCCCTGATCCTGACCATGAACCTAAGCTTCTTTGACCAATTCACAAGCCCATGCCTCCTAGGAATCCCACTAATCCTGCTCGCAATACTATTCCCCACCCTACTACTCCCAACCCAAAGCAATCGATGAATTACAAACCGCTTCTCAACCCTCCAACTATGATTCCTCCACCTAACCACAAAGCAACTAATAATACCATTAAACAAAACAGGCCACAAATGAGCTTTAATCCTCACATCACTAATAATACTACTACTTATAATCAACCTTCTCGGCCTACTACCATACACCTTCACCCCAACTACACAACTATCAATAAACATAGCACTAGCTTTCCTACTATGACTTGCCACACTACTTACAGGCCTACGAAACCAACCCTCAATATCCCTAGGACACCTACTCCCCGAAGGAACTCCCACACCACTCATTCCCGCCCTAATCCTAATTGAAACAACCAGCCTACTCATCCGCCCACTAGCACTAGGCGTACGCCTAACAGCAAATCTCACCGCAGGCCATCTACTCATCCAACTAATCTCCACAGCCACCATTGCTCTACTCCCAATCATACCCACAGTATCCATCCTTACTACATTAATCCTACTTCTCCTAACCATCCTAGAAGTAGCTGTAGCCATAATCCAAGCTCATGTCTTTGTCCTTCTGCTAAGCCTATACTTACAAGAAAACATCTAATGGCCCACCAAGCACATTCCTACCACATAGTAGACCCAAGCCCATGACCCATCTTCGGAGCAGCCGCTGCCCTACTAACAACCTCAGGACTAGCCATATGATTCCACCATAACTCCTCCCAACTATTAAACCTAGGCCTACTCTCCATAATCCTAGTTATATTACAATGATGACGAGACATTGTACGAGAAAGTACATTTCAAGGTCACCACACACCCATAGTCCAAAAAGGTCTGCGATACGGAATAATCCTATTCATCACATCCGAAGCATTCTTCTTCCTAGGCTTCTTCTGAGCATTCTTCCACTCTAGCCTTGTACCCACCCCAGAACTAGGCGGACAATGACCCCCAACAGGCATCAAACCCCTAAACCCCCTCGAAGTCCCTCTACTAAACACAGCCATCCTCCTAGCCTCAGGAGTCACCGTCACATGAACACACCACAGCATTACAGAAGGTAACCGAAAACAAGCTATCCACGCACTGACACTCACAATTTTACTCGGATTCTACTTCACAATACTCCAAGCAACAGAGTACTACGAAGCACCATTCTCAATCGCCGACGGAGTATATGGCTCCACCTTCTTTGTTGCAACCGGATTCCATGGACTCCACGTAATTATCGGATCCTCTTTCCTATCAATCTGCCTCCTCCGACTAATTAAATTCCATTTCACATCCGACCACCACTTCGGATTCGAAGCAGCAGCCTGATACTGACACTTCGTAGACATTATCTGATTATTCCTCTACATAACAATCTACTGATGAGGGTCCTGCTCTTCTAGTATATCAATTACAATTGACTTCCAATCTCTAAAATCTGGTAATACCCCAGAGAAGAGCAATTAACATAATCACATTTATACTAACCCTATCTCTCTCACTATGCACATTCCTAATTACATTAAACTTCTGACTAGCCCAAACCAACCCAGACTCCGAAAAGCTCTCCCCCTACGAATGCGGTTTCGACCCCCTTGGATCTGCTCGCCTTCCATTTTCTATCCGATTCTTCCTCAGTAGCAATCTTATTCCTACTCTTCGACTTAGGAATCGCACTCCTACTCCCACTCCCATGAGCCATCCAACTCCAATCTCCCATCACCACCCTAACCTGAACCTCCATTATCCTCCTCCTACTCACTCTAGGACTTATCTACGAATGAATGCAAGGAGGCCTAGAATGAGCAGAATAAACAGAAAGTTAGTCCAACCAAGACAGTTGATTTCGACTCAACAAATCATAGCCAAACCCTATGACTTTCTCCATGTCACTCTCACACCTAAGCTTTTATTCAGCCTTCACCCTAAGCAGCCTAGGACTAGCATTCCACCGCACACACCTAATCTCAGCCCTTCTATGTCTAGAAAGCATGATACTATCCATATACGTCGCCCTATCAATCTGACCTATCGAAAACCAAGCGACATCCACCACCCTAATACCCATGCTTATACTCACATTCTCAGCCTGCGAGGCTGGTACAGGCCTAGCAATGCTAGTAGCCTCTACCCGAACTCACGGCTCAGACCACCTACACAACTTAAACCTACTACAATGCTAAAAATCATCCTTCCAACAATCATACTCCTCCCCACAATCTTCCTATCTCCACAAAAATTCCTATGAACTAACATCACCACTTACAGCCTACTAATTGCCACCCTTAGCCTACAATGATTATCTCCCACATACTATCCACTTAAAAATACAACCCAATGAACTGGCATAGACCAAATCTCATCCCCCCTACTAATCTTATCCTGCTGACTATTACCCCTCATAATCCTAGCAAGCCAAAACCATCTCCAACACGAACCCTTAACACGAAAACGAACTTTCATCGCAACCTTAGTAACAATCCAACCACTTATCATCCTAGCCTTCTCAACCACCGAACTAATACTATTCTACATTTCATTTGAAGCCACCCTCATCCCCACCCTCGTACTAATCACCCGATGAGGAAACCAACCAGAACGCCTAAGCGCAGGTACCTACCTACTATTTTACACTCTAATTAGTTCCCTCCCACTACTAATTACAATCCTATCCCTACACACACAAACAGGTACCCTACACCTAACAGCACCAAAACTTACCCCTCCAATCCTCACAACCTCCTGAACTAACCTCCTATCAAGCCTAGCTCTACTAATAGCATTCATAGTAAAAGCTCCCCTATACGGACTCCATCTATGACTACCCAAAGCTCACGTAGAAGCCCCAATTGCAGGATCCATATTACTTGCCGCCCTACTCCTAAAACTCGGAGGATATGGCATTATACGAATTACCCTCCTAACAGGCCCCCTCTCAAACCACCTACACTATCCATTCATCACCCTTGCCATATGAGGAGCATTAATAACCAGCTCAATCTGCCTACGTCAAACCGACCTCAAATCCCTCATCGCCTACTCATCCGTAAGCCACATAGGCTTAGTGATCGCAGCAAGCATAATCCAAACTCACTGATCATTCTCAGGAGCAATAATCCTTATAATCTCACACGGCTTAACCTCCTCAATACTATTCTGCCTCGCCAACACAAACTATGAACGCACACACGGCCGAATCCTACTACTCACCCGAGGACTCCAACCCCTCCTACCACTCATAGCTACCTGATGACTCTTAGCCAACCTCACAAACATAGCCTTACCACCCACTACAAACCTAATAGCAGAACTAACCATTATAATCGCACTTTTCAACTGATCCACACCCACAATCATCCTAACCGGAATCGCAACCCTCTTAACCGCCTCATATACACTATTCATACTACTAACAACACAACGAGGAACCCTACCAAACCATATTACCTCCATACAAAACTCAAACACACGAGAACACCTCCTAATAACCCTCCACATCCTCCCCATACTACTCCTAATTCTAAAACCAGAAATTATCTCTGGATTTCCCTCATGCAAGTATAGTTTCAACCCAAACATTAGACCGTGACTCTAAAAATAGAAGTTAAAATCTTCTTACCTGCCGAGGGGAGGTTCAACCAACAAGAACTGCTAACTCTTGTATCTGAGTCTAAAACCTCAGCCCCCTTACTTTTAAAGGATAATAGTAATCCACTGGTCTTAGGAACCATCCATCTTGGTGCAAATCCAAGTAAAAGTAATGGAAACAACACTACTACTTAACACATCCATACTACTTACACTAACAATCATCCTAACCCCCACACTACTACCATTAATATCAAAAACCCACAAAAACTCCCCAACCACTATCACGTATACTATCAAAACTGCCTTCCTAACCAGCTTAATACCAATAACCATCTTCCTATACTCAGGAACAGAAAACATCACCTCCAACTGAGAATGAAAATTCATCATAAACTTCAAAATCCCTCTCAGCTTCAAAATCGACCAATACTCCATACTATTCTTTCCCATCGCACTATTCGTAACATGATCCATCCTTCAATTCACAACCTGATACATAAGCTCAGAACCATACCTCATAAAATTCTACTACTACCTCCTAATATTTTTAGCTGCTATACTAACCCTAACCATCGCCAACAACATATTCTTATTGTTCATTGGCTGAGAAGGTGTAGGAATCATATCATTCCTGCTAATCGGCTGATGACAAGGCCGAGCAGACGCTAATACAGCTGCACTCCAAGCCGTACTCTACAACCGAATCGGAGACATTGGACTCATCCTAAGCATAGCATGACTCGCATCTACCACAAACACCTGAGAAATCCAACAAACTTTCACCAACACCCAAACCCCCACCCTACCCCTCCTAGGCCTCATTCCTGCTGCCACAGGGAAGTCAGCCCAATTTGGGCTACACCCATGACTACCAGCAGCCATAGAAGGTCCAACCCCAGTCTCTGCCTTACTCCACTCAAGTACTATAGTAGTTGCCGGAATCTTCTTACTTATCCGTACTCACCCAATACTCACCAACAACCAGACTGCTCTTACCCTATGCTTATGTTTAGGGGCCCTATCTACCCTCTTTGCTGCCACATGTGCCCTCACACAAAACGATATCAAAAAAATCATTGCCTTCTCTACATCAAGCCAACTAGGTCTAATAATAGTCACAATCGGACTAAACCTTCCACAACTAGCCTTCTTCCACATCTCAACACATGCCTTCTTTAAAGCAATACTATTCCTATGCTCAGGATCAATCATCCATAACTTAAACGGAGAACAAGACATTCGAAAAATAGGAGGCCTACAAAAAATACTCCCAACAACCACCTCCTGCCTAACCATCGGCAATCTAGCACTAATAGGAACACCATTCCTAGCCGGATTCTACTCAAAAGACCTCATTATTGAAAACCTAAACACCTCCTACCTAAACGCCTGAGCACTTCTCCTAACACTTCTAGCCACATCATTCACCGCCACCTACAGCCTACGCATAACCCTCCTTGTACAAACAGGACCCACTCGCATACCCCCTAGCCCTCCAATAAATGAAAACAACCCAAAAATCATCAACCCAATCACCCGCCTTGCTCTAGGCAGCATCCTAGCTGGCCTCCTCATCACATCCTATATCACACCCATAAAAACCCCTCCAATAACCATACCCACAATCACAAAAACCGCAGCTATCACCCTCACAATCCTAGGTATTATCCTAGCCCTAGAACTCTCAAACATAACCCACACCTTAACCCAACCAAAACAAAACCCTCCCCTAAACTTCTCAATTACCCTAGGCTACTTCAACCCTCTCACACATCGACTCAACTCCACAAACCTACTAAGCAATGGACAAAACATTGCCTCCCACCTAATCGACCTATCCTGATATAAAAAAATAGGACCCGAAGGACTTGCCAACCTACAACTCATGGCAACTAAAACTTCAACTCCCCTGCACACCGGACTAATCAAAACATACTTAGGATCCTTCGCTCTATCCATCTTAATCATCCTACTAACACATAGACCCAAAATTAATGGCCCCAAACCTCCGAAAATCTCACCCTCTATTAAAAATAATCAACAATTCCCTCATCGACCTACCCACCCCACCAAACATCTCTGCCTGATGAAACTTTGGATCCCTCCTAGGCATCTGCCTAATAACACAAATCCTAACCGGCCTACTTCTAGCCATACACTACACTGCAGATACAACATTAGCCTTCTCATCCATCGCCCACACATGTCGAAACGTACAACACGGCTGATTAATCCGCAACCTACATGCAAACGGCGCCTCATTTTTCTTCATCTGCATCTACCTCCACATTGGCCGTGGACTCTATTACGGATCTTACCTATACAAAGAAACATGAAACACAGGAGTCATCCTTCTACTCACCCTAATAGCAACCGCCTTCGTAGGCTATGTCCTACCCTGAGGACAAATATCCTTCTGAGGAGCTACAGTTATCACCAACCTATTCTCAGCCATTCCTTACATCGGACAAACCCTAGTAGAATGGACTTGAGGCGGATTTTCAGTCGACAACCCTACACTCACACGATTCTTCGCCCTACACTCCCTCCTCCCATTTATAATCGCTGGCCTCACCATAATCCACCTCACCTTCCTACATGAATCTGGATCAAATAACCCCCTAGGCATTATATCAAACTGCGATAAAATTCCATTCCACCCTTACTTCTCCACAAAAGACATTCTAGGTTTCATACTTATACTATTACCCCTCACAACCCTAGCCCTATTCTCCCCTAACCTCTTAGGAGACCCAGAAAACTTCACTCCAGCAAACCCTCTAGTAACCCCCCCTCATATCAAGCCAGAATGATACTTTCTATTCGCCTATGCCATTCTCCGACCCATCCCCAACAAACTAGGAGGAGTTCTAGCCCTAGCTGCATCAGTACTAATCCTATTCTTAATCCCTCTTCTCCACAAATCAAAACAACGCACCTTAACCTTCCGTCCACTATCACAACTCCTATTCTGAACCCTCGTCACCAACCTTATTATCCTCACATGAGTAGGCAGCCAACCAGTAGAGCACCCCTTCATCATCATCGGCCAATTAGCCTCCATCACCTACTTCATAATCCTCCTAATCCTATTCCCCATCATCGGAGCCCTAGAAAACAAAATACTAAACTACTAAAACACTCTAATAGTTTACTAAAAACATTGGTCTTGTAAGCCAAAGAATGAAGACTACACCTCTTCTTAGAGTTACATTCAGTCAAAAAATCAAACTCCCATCTCCTACTTTAACCCCATATATACCACCTTTCCCCAAGAATCTAAAATTTATAGTTCAAAAACTACCATCAACCAGCAATTCAACTGCAGGAACCCTATGAACCCCCCCCTTCCCCCCCCACATGCATAACCTCAATAGAAGCAGGTTATATGTGTGGTCGTGCATTGGTCTATATGCCCCATTGCATCATGTAAATGTTAAGTTAGACGTTTAAGTGTATGTACTAGTTCCATATGATGTTTTTGATTACAAGTTCTTGATTGTCCATTATTTTTATATCTAAGGAGTTAATCTTGTAATGAATTTAGGAATAGCTTCATAGTTTAATACTAAAACCATAGATAGAATGGGAAGTACATACGCTATGTAATCAAGGATACGACTGTGCTTGAGTGAAGGTTATTGAATGGTGACTGGTCATATTAATCCAATAATCTCTTGATGGACCGGTATCTGAAGTATTAGGTTATTTATTGATCGTTCTTCTCACGTGAAATCAGCAACCCGGTGTACGTAAGATTTTCCGTTACTAGCTTCAGGACCATTTGTTCCCCCTACATTCTAGTTTGTACCTCTTAATGCGACTTGCTCTTTTGCGCCTCTGGTTGTTAGGTCAGGACCATAACTTGGTTTACTTAGTTTTAAGTTCTCTTCACAGAGTCATTTGGCTGATGCTTGTCTGCTTCTCACCCGTGATCGCGGCATCTGGATTGCCTGGGGCGCCTCTAGTATTTTTTCTTTTTTAAACTTCTTCAGGCTGCCCTCCGGTGCACCGCGGCGCAGCCATCGAAGACGTGAGCATACAGACGCGTCATCGAGCTCTTATCGCCAGCAGGAGTAACTGGATGAGACGGTTGGAGTATTTGGGGAATCATTTTTACACTGTGCACTTTGTTTTCCATTTTTTGTTGGTGTGTCCACTAACCCTAAACATGGTGTTATTTGATGAATGCTTGCTAGACATATTTTTACCTAAACCTTACCCATTTACACTTCCTCTAATTTCCTTTGATTTCATAAATTGAACTAGGCAATTTTCAACTAAAAACTTAACAAACTTTATTAAGAATTTTCACAAACTTTATTCTTATCTTTTTCATTATCTAAAGCCACTAAAATTCCATTAAAAACTTACTTTAACTAACATACTTTTTTCGACGTGTTATTATATATTTACACACACACTTATCATTCTTCACACCACTAAAGTTCCATTAAAAAAATAAGCACTATTTACGCCAAAACATAACCAAATTTTATACCTTACACAAACAAAATTATCTACCCATCACTCACTTTACAATCTTCCCAACCCCACCTTCCACCACCATAGACTAAAAACAATAACACAAAGACACCAAAACACTCCAACAATTCATTTAAAACAATCTTACAAACCAAATGAACGAAGGACCCCCCCCCCCCCATTACATTCATAATCAATCAGAAAGGGAGGAATCAAACCTCCATCTCCAACTCCCAAAGCTGGCATTTTCACATTAAACTACTTCCTGACCCCCTCACCTAACCGCCCGAATAGCTCCCCGAGATAACCCCCGTACTAACTCCAATACAACAAACAAAGTCAATAATAATCCCCAACCCCCCACCAAAAACATCCCTACTCCATACGAATAAAACATAGCCACTCCCCCAAAATCCAATCGAACAGAAAACACACCTCCAGCATCCACAGTCACCACACTAGGCTTTCAACACCCTACAAACCCACCAATAACAACCCCAACAACAAACACCAATACAAACCCAACACCATACCCAATAACCCGCCAATCCCCCCAGGCCTCCGGAAAAGGACCCGCTGCCAAAGACACAGAATACACAAAAACCACCAACATTCCTCCCAAATAAACCAAAAACAACACCAATGAAATAAAAGAAGCCCCCAAACTTAACAATCACCCACAACCTACAACAGATGCTAACACTAAACCAACTACCCCATAGTAAGGTGAAGGATTAGACGCAACTGCTAACCCCCCCAAAATAAAACATATACCTAAAAAAATCACAAAATAAGTCATAATAATTCCTACTTGGCTTCTCTCCAAGACCTGTGACTTGAAAAGCCACCGTTGACTAACAATTCAACTACAGGAACCCTACAAACCCCCCCCTTCCCCCCCCCCACATGCTAACCTCAATACAGGTTGGTATGTGTGGCTATGTATTAACTCATACACCTTATCATATTACACTAACACTAAACTACACATTAATACTTCCTATGTACTAGGACCATTAAATGTTTTAGGTAATATTTTGTTATTAATCGGCCATTAATTATTTCAGGAGTTAATCTTGTAATGAATTTAGGAATAGCTTCATAGTTTAATACTAAAACCATAGATAGAATGGGAAGTACATACGCTATGTAATCAAGGATACGACTGTGCTTGAGTGAAGGTTATTGAATGGTGACTGGTCATATTAATCCAATAATCTCTTGATGGACCGGTATCTGAAGTATTAGGTTATTTATTGATCGTTCTTCTCACGTGAAATCAGCAACCCGGTGTACGTAAGATTTTCCGTTACTAGCTTCAGGACCATTTGTTCCCCCTACATTCTAGTTTGTACCTCTTAATGCGACTTGCTCTTTTGCGCCTCTGGTTGTTAGGTCAGGACCATAACTTGGTTTACTTAGTTTTAAGTTCTCCTCACAGAGTCATTTGGCTGATGCTTGTCTGCTTCTCACCCGTGATCGCGGCATCTGGATTGCCTGGGGCGCCTCTAGTATTTTTTCTTTTTTAAACTTCTTCAGGCTGCCCTCCGGTGCACCGCGGCGCAGCCATCGAAGACGTGAGCATACAGACGCGTCATCGAGCTCTTATCGCCAGCAGGAGTAACTGGATGAGACGGTTGGAGTATTTGGGGAATCATTTTTACACTGTGCACTTTGTTTTCCATTTTTTGTTGGTGTGTCCACTAACCCTAAACATGGTGTTATTTGATGAATGCTTGCTAGACATATTTTTACCTAAACCTTACCCATTTACACTTCCTCTAATTTCCTTTGATTTCATAAATTGAACTAGGCAATTTTCAACTAAAAACTTAACAAACTTTATTAAGAATTTTCACAAACCTTATTCTTATCTTTTTCATTATCTAAAGCCACTAAAATTCCATTAAAAACTTACTTTAACTAACATACTTTTTTCGACGTGTTATTATATATTTACACACACACTTATCATTCTTCACACCACTAAAGTTCCATTAAAAAAATAAGCACTATTTACGCCAAAACATAACCAAATTTTATACCTTAACATCCAAACCTTACACCAAAAATTCTAAACCAACAACAAACACAATCATAAACCAACAACAAACAACAACAAACAACAACAAACAACAACAAACAACAACAACAAACAACAACAAACAACAACAAACAACAACAAACAACAACAAACAACAACAAACAACAACAACAAACAACAACAACAAACAACAAACAACAACAAACAACAACAACAAACAACAACAACAAACAACAACAAACAACAAACACC